ATTGACAATTTCAAAAAAATGATCATACTATGATCATAGTTATGAGGGCGGTTGGGCAAGTGGGCCCCCATCGTCTAGTGGTTTAGGACATCTCTCTTTCAAGGAGGCAGCGGGGATTCGAATTCCCCTGGGGGTAGGGTACTACGAAAGGAAGTTGATCATGGATTACCAATAAGCCTAGAATAGATTCTTCCTGGGTCGATGCCCGAGCGGTTAATGGGGACGGACTGTAAATTCGTTGGCAATATGTCTACGCTGGTTCAAATCCAGCTCGGCCCAAGAATTCGCCAATCGACCATGAGATGGTAGAAACCCCATTGTGATTGGGATTGAAAAATACTCCATACGAAATACGAAGAAAAAAAAAAGAATCGAATTTTATGCTAGATCCCTTATTTCTCTGGGATTGTAGTTCAATTGGTTAGAGCACCGCCCTGTCAAGGCGGAAGCTGCGGGTTCGAGCCCCGCCAGTCCCGACGGATCCAATATCCAATAATAAATTCGCTTTTTCCTTTCTATGAACTACAAAAGGGTGTCAGGGTCGGAATTTCATTCCCAAAGCAAAAAAGGAGTCTTTATTTCGTTTTTCTTTCCTATTTTTTTTGTTTAGGTTTGTATGTAACTATGTGACTAATCGGAGTGAAAAAGAAATCTGATGATACTTCATCAGATGATTGATTGTAGAAAGAAGATACAAGGTAGGTTATAGAAAAAACAAGTAAACGGATGCTAAAAAAAGGAATTTTGGGTTGATTGGCTCAGCAATCAAAATCTAATTGGGGTTGGGTATGGATAAAATAACTTCCTTTGTTATAATGTTATACTATTCAAGTCTCGACGACAAGTTTATTTGATAGATCGGATATTGTTATTCATGATATTGATCTCATTCAAGACCATGGAGAGGGAATTCATTCATTGAATTTATAGACGAAAGATTTATTATCTCTAGGGGATTAAATCCCGAGTTATTGCGAAGTAAAAAAAATCCGATGAGATTATGGAAGTAAATATTCTTGCATTTATTGCTACTGCACTATTCATTCTAGTTCCTACCGCTTTTCTACTTATCATTTACGTAAAAACAGTAAGCCAAAATAATTAATTCAATTGAATGAAACTTTCCTTCTGAGTTTTTCTCAAAAATTGACGAAGTCAAATGAAAAGTATTTCAATTTCCCGTATTAACTTAAATGAAATGGGGCGGACTATAATCGCCAATATTCTATGAATTCGATAGTATGGAAAGAAAAAGATGAATCTTTCTTTCCATACTATCGAATTCATAACCTACTAGACTAATAGACTAAAGTCAGTTTCTATAGACCAATCTACACTATCCTCTTGTGTGTATATTAATTTGATATATTATAGTGTAGGGAATTGACATAACACTTAATTTGGTACATTTATTTGTTCCAATCAGCTGAATCCCCCCTTTTTCGAAATACAAACACGGGAATCACTGAAATATATCTTGGATTGAAAAAGTATGATTTATATCATAGATTCCTTGATTTATCCTAGATTCCCTGATTGGAATCTAATGGGATTGGATATTCAGATATTTTTTCTTTGAAAAATCGTTCAAAACACGTTTCAGAACAAGAACGATCTATAAAACAATTGAGATGGTTTGATTTCTCAACTAAATTCAATTAGTAGTACTTTTAGAGCCCACTTCTTCCCCACACTACGAGTGAAAGGGAAAATGTAAAGACTACCATTAAAGCAGCCCAAGCAAGATTTACTATATCCATGTGAATTATGTCCCCTATCTATATAAATACGAAGGAATTTTCCCTCACTAATAATAGTGGAATCAATGGCGCAGAGTCAAAAAGGGATTCTGGCCGAACACTATTGAGAAACCAATCCAATCGGGAAAGATTAAACACAAGGAAAATACCTAGTAACATCCCAAGGAAATGAGAAAATCTATGAAGCAGAATCAAATAAATCGAAATAATTAAGGCCTATTCTTTTCATTTTTTGTTTTATTGACGTTCGTAAGTAAAAAGAGAAAGGGAAAAATCACTAAACAAGATAAATCACCAACTACTACAGACCTCTATTTCCCCATTTCATCTAACCCGTATCCCTTTCTCGATTATCTCTCTAAAACAGAGATGCTTGACTGGGGCTTTACGAAAAGAATTTTTTTCTTTTTGACCCCGTTTTTCTATATTTCTTTTTCTAGAAAAGTAAATTATTCATCCAATCTAATATTGATTGGATACCTAAACACTCGTAGATTCTCGCGAGTCCGTCGTATATAAAGCACCTTCTGCCCCTTCGAATGCTTAAGTAATACAAATAGAAGAGAAGGGAGTCAGGAAGTCTTGATAGCCCCTGCTAATAGATTCGACTATTTCCTTGAATCTAAATATGAGGCGGATTTACAATATTTTCTTTTAGAAAAAACTTCAGACCACGTGCTTAGAATAAAAAAAAATCTCAACACTTTCTTTCCTCTGCTTCTCGCGGGAATCGTTCTGCG